ACAAAACAAGTTATAACGTTAAAAGATTAGAATCACCAAAAACTATTTGGCAAATATTAAAAAGAAGAAATGTTCGATTAATCCGAAAATTACATTATTTTATAAAATTTTTCATTGAAAAGATATACATAGATTTCTTTCTATGTATCATTAATATTCCCAGAATCCATACACAACTTTTTCTTGAATCAACAAACAAAATTATTGATAAATACATTTACAATAATGAAACAAATCAAGAAAGAATTGCTAAAAGAAATAAAAATACAATTCACTTCATTTCCACTATAAAAAAGTCACTTTATAATATTAGTAATGATAATAAAAATTCACAGGTTTTTTGTGACTTATCCTCCTTGTCACAAGCATATGTATTTTACAAATTATCCCAAACCCGAGTTGTTAACTTGTATAAATTAAGATCTGTTCTTCAATATCACGGAACATCTTTTTTTCTTAAGACTGCAATAAAGGATTATTTTGGAACACAAGGTCTATTTCATTCCGAATTAAGTCATAAGAAACTTCGGAATTCTGGAATAAATCGCTGGAAAAATTGGTTAAGAGGTCATTATCAATATGATTTATCTCAGATTAAATGGTCTAGATTAATACCACAAAAATGGCGAAATAGAGTCAATCAACGTCGTACGGCTCAAATAAACAAATGGGATTCATATGAAAAAGACCAATTAATTCATTACAAAAAACAAAATGATTATGAAGTATATTCATTACCGAATCAAAAAGACAACTTTCAAAAATACTATAGATATGATCTTTTATCATATAAATCTATTAATTATGACAATAAGAGGAACTCATATATTTATGGATCACCGTTCCAAGTAACTAAGAACCAAGAAATTTCTTATAATTACAATACGCATAAACACAAATTATTTGATATGCCGGAGATTACCGCTATCAATAATTATCTAGGAGAAGGTGATATTATGTATATGGGAAAAAATCCGGATAGAAAATATTTTGATTGGAAAATTCTAAATTTTTGTCTTAGAAAAAAAGTCGATATTGAAGCATGGATCGAGATCGATACCAACAGTAATAAAAATACTAAGATCGGCACTAATAATTATCAAATAATTCATCAAATTGATAAGAAAGATCTTTTTTATCTTCCGATTCATCAAGATCAAAAAAGCAATCCACCCAATCAAAAAAAAATCCTTTTTGATTGGATGGGAATGAATGAAGAAATACTAAATCGTCCCACATCGAATCTGGAATTTTTGTTATTCCCAGAATTTTTGTTACTTTATAATATATATATAAAAAAACCATGGGTTATACCAAGCAAATTACTTCTTTTAAACTCGAATATAAATGAAAATTTTAGTGAAAATAAAAACATCACTGGAAAGCAACAAAGGAATCTTTTTATACCATCGAATAAAAAACAATCTTTTGAATTAAAGAATCGAAATCAAGCAGAAAAAGAAAAAGAACCCGCAGGCCAAGGAGATCTTGGATCAGATGCACAAAACCCAGAATATCTCGGATCCCTTCTCTCAAACCAACAAAAAGATATTGAAGAAGATTATCCGAGATCAAATATGAAAAAACGTAAAAATAAAAAACAATACAAGAGTAACACGGAAGCAGAACTCCATTTCTTCCTGAACAAGTATTTGCTTTTTCAATTGAGATGGAATGAGACTTTGAATCAAAGAACGATCAATAATGTCAAAGTATATTGTCTCCTGCTTAGACTGAGAAATCCAAAAGAAATTGCTATATCCTCTATTCAAAGGAGAGAAATGAGTCTGGATATAATGCTGATTCAAAAGAATTTAACTCTTACAGAATTGATGAAAAAGGGAATATTGATTATCGAACCCGTCCGTCTGTTTGTAAAAAACGATGGACAATTTATTATGTATCAAACCCTCGGTATTTCATTGGTTCATAAGAGTAAGCACAAAACTAATCAAAGATACCGAGAAAAAGAATATCTTGATAAGAAGAATTTTGATGAATCCATTCCAAAACATCAAAAAATAACCGGAAATAGAGACAAAAATCATTATGATTTGCTTGTTCCTGAAAATATTTTATCATCTAGACGTCGTAGAGAATTGAGAATTCAAATTTGTTTCAATTCAAAGAAGAGAATTGGTATGGATAGAAATTCAGTATTTTGCAACGGGAACAGCGTAAAAGACTGGGGTCCCTTTTTGGATGAAAATCCACATCTTGATAAAGAGAAAAATAAATTAATTAAATTAAAGTTTTTCCTTTGGCCCAATTATCGATTAGAAGATTTAGCTTGTATGAATCGTTATTGGTTTGATACCAATAATGGAAGTCGTTTCAGTATGTTAAGGATACATATGTATCCACGATTGAAAATTTGTTGATGGTACATTTTTCCTCTATATCCTCGTACCATATCTGGTATATAAAAAAAAGCAAACAAACAAAACAAATGCACACATGCCTTGTCTTACACCCCATTCTAATATACGATACTAATTCA